GGGAAGTTATTCAATAATTAAACCTTCATGAATCCATTTTTGGTCTTTCATTCCGGATAACCCCCTTTGAAGTATCAACTAATGGAGGAGGAGTGATTTTAGATAGCCCGCCCTTCCTCTTTTTTCACAAAACAAATAGAAAGTTACGGATTTTATTCGGATACCGGAGAGATTACTTACCATATATAACACAAAATCTCTCCCCCGATTCCTTCTAGTCGAGCCTCTCGGTCTGTCATTATACCTCGAGAAGTAGAAAGAATTACAATCCCCATTCCTCCTAAAATCCTAGGAATTCGTTGATAGTTGGAATAGATTCGTAGGCCAGGTCGACTGATCCGTTTTAAAATAGTTCTATAAGGTCCTTTCCTATTTCTTCTATGTCGCAGAGTTGAAACTAAGAAATATTTCTTTTTTTCTCGATGTTTTCTTACATTTTCAATAAAGCCTTCCCGTAGAAGTATTTTAACAATGGTTTCGGTAATATTCGTAGATGCGACTCGAACCGTTCCCTTTTTATCCATGTCAGCATTTCGTATAGCCGTTATTAGGTCTGCAATAGTGTCCCTGCCCATGATGAACTATAATTATTAGTGCCTCCAAATTTTTATCTAATCAACATGTTCTGTTCTGCTTTTTTATTTATTTATTTGAATTATTAAAGGTATATGCGTGAGACACAATCTACTACTAAATTCTACTAAGTAATTTGAGTTGAATATTTTTCAGATACCCTACATAGTCTCATCTATTAGTTTTTATAATACCTCAGGAGCTAATGAAACTATTTTCGTAAAATTCAACTGTCTCAATTCTCGAGCGATCGCACCAAAAACTCGAGTTCCCTTTGGATTTCCTTCTTGATCAATGACAACTGCTGCGTTGTCATCATATTGTATTATCATACCGTTGTCGCGTTTGAGTTCTTTACATGTACGTACAATTACAGCTCTGATCACTTCTGATCTTTGTAGAGGCATATGGGGCACTGCTTCTTTTATTACAGCAACAATAACGTCTCCAATATGAGCATATCGTCGATTACTGGCCCCTATGATTCGAATACACATTAATTCTTTAGCCCCGCTGTTATCTGCTACATTTAAATAGGTTTGAGGTTGAATCATTTTTTTCTTCGCCCTTTGCATTAAAAAAAAAGAAGAAATATTGTTTGTTCAGAAATAAAAAATAAGAAAACCTCGTTTGTTTTTTCATCATATAAAGGCCCTTTCTTTCGGTTCCACAGTTCTAGTTCTATCCTGCAATAACGAATTGGGTTCGTATAGGCATTTTGGACGCAGCTATTGAAATAGCTTCTCTGGCTACAATTTCTGATACTCCACCCATTTCGTAAAGTATTCGACCTGGTTTAACGACGGATACCCAGAATTCGGGGGATCCTTTCCCCGAACCCATACGGGTTTCAGTAGGTCTTACTGTAACGGGTTTGTCTGGAAATATACGTATCCATATTTTTCCACCACGACGCGCATATCGTGTCATTGATTTTCGCCCCGCTTCTATTTGTCGAGATGTAATCCAAGCGGGTTCAAGTGCCTGAAGAGCGTATCTGCCGAAACAAATACGATTGCCTCGATAAGAGATTCCCTTCATTCGTCCTCTATGTTGTTTACGGAATCTGGTTCTTTTGGGGTTATAGTTGATGGCTGTTCCTCAATGCCATCTCTACTGCAGAACCGGACATGAGAGTTTCTTCTCATCCAGCTCCTCGCGAATGAAACGATAAAAAAAAATTAGAGATATATGTATTTAATGAATAATGCAAGGGATTCTGGGATTTTTTGAGATCGAATCTATAACGTAGGAATTGTTATATCTTGCTTTTCTATGTATATCAAATTCGAAGTAACTTTCTAGGATACTTTAAATAAATAAAATGTTTTTAATATTTCTAATAATATTAAGAAATTATTATTTTGACTTTTTTTGAATCGTCCAAAACTTAGAAATCAATAAGTTTTCGCGGGCGAATATTTACTCTTTCAATATCTGTTTGATTCGTAGGGTCATCCCACGACCTATCAGAATAAATGAATTGGTTTTTGGTTCGTTCCGCCATCCCACCCAATGACTCATTAGGATTTATTTTCAATATAATCTTCTGGAGTCACGGGTTCTGTCGTTCCCATCGCTTCTCCATTAATGGCTAGGCCCAAACTTTGCAATGGAGCTCCAAATTCAATTTGTTCCTGAGCCAATCTCCTCAGTCTTTATTGACTCGGTGCTCTTTTTTTTTTTTCTTATGAATTAGATACATCTAATTACTAAATTATGAACAAATCCATATTAATGCTTTATTACATTGCTCTTATATGAATATGAGATAATTCATAGACCATACATCATATTGGAATCGTATATCATTGATATTTTCTTTTTCTCTTTCTCTCAGCCTTCCTTTTATCCATATCCCTTTTTTGCTTCACAACTTTATGATATGATTGATTTCTCTTTTATGTTATGTAAAATTGAGAAAAAA